ACTTTTTGAGAGCAAAGGTCTAATATAACTTGAGCTGTGTGAATAGAGTCAGGCGACACCCAGATTTGACCTTGACTTTTTGAGAGCAAAGGTCTAATATAACTTGAGCTGTGTGAATAGAGTCAGGCGACACCCAGATTTGAACTGGGGAAAAAGGATTTGCAGTCCCCCGCCTTACCGCTCGGCCATGCCGCCAAAATAATCCAAAAACGTAATGCAAATTGTTCATGAAAACTTTGGGTTTTTATAACATATATTACGCACAGGGACTATAAAGCGTTCTAACATATATTAGTTCCTCTAAACTTAAGAACGGAATCATAGAATTATCAGAAAATTATCACACTTGAATTTTCATTGAAGAAAAAGTAGGTAAAAATGTCTCTCTTCTCTACAGAGGATTTTTTGAACAAAGGGGTGCCGGGGATTCGAACCCAGAACTAATCAGATGGAGTCGATAATGTTACCGGTAAAATATGGACATTGACAATTTTTGTGAGTTGTTCTAGATAGGGAATGAATAATCAAACTTTAGAATATCGTGCGATTCCAGCACATGACGCATCTATATTGAATTCTGTATGTAATTCAATAGATAAAGAAAAATCCCATAGATAGAATTCAATAGATAAAGAAAAATCCCATAGATAGAATTCAATAGATAAAGAAAAATAGATACAAATTTGATTGTGTATTGCAATAGACAAGAGAAAAATCAACAAATCAAAAAATCAAACCATATACGGAGGTAATGTTATGATCTGTCAATCGTTCGTAAGCTTGTGTCTGAAGATAACCAATTCGGTCGTTGGGGTCGGACTTTATTATGGATTTTCAACTTCATCGGAAAGTGCGGGTCATCCAGGTAAGTGGATGTCGCTCTATAATAGGCCTCTGCGTCTACCGAAGAGAAAATCCCTTTGTTATACGAAGGGGGATACCCTGCCCTCGGATAACAACGGGGGGCTTGGAAAGCCGGAGGATTTTATTTTTTTCCTGATATGCATCCAAATGGAGCATCGGAACTTTGTATCTACTCTCGGGAAAAAATTTGCGTTGCGGAACGGTGACCACTCGGGGGGGATCATCGACTTTGCCAAAGTAAATGGAGCTGCCTGGGTTGCGAAAAGAAAAGAAATGTTTTTTCACAACGCAACCTGTCGTGAAGCAACAAAATCTTGTCTGTGGATCCAACTGCAGGCCTCCTTTCTCCAAATAACGTACACAAAGGAGTATGATATCAAGGTTGCGTTTTGGTCGGGCGCATGGAAACGATTTCTCGCCTTCGACGAGGAAATGGGGGTTTCCGATACCTTTGCCAGGACATATTTTTGTGTAAATCATATTGCTTTTAAATCTCTTGTAAACGCTCTCGAAAATAGGATCAGGAATAAACCCGACCCGAGTCGGGAATACATCCCCTCTGTACGTGCCTGGCTGCGAGTACGGTCGGACTTTCTACAAACACTCGCAGTACTAGACAAGTACGATGCGCGATATCAAAAATCTCACGCAGACGTTCTTGTCTCGAAAACACTCAAAAAGTATTTTCGAGAAGACGTATCGTGGCTCGAGGATTATTCTCAAGACGTACGGTGGAACGAAGAGAAATTGCGATCTACGTGTTCGAACCTTTTCGGTGACAAAAAATTTATAGAAAAGTGTTTCGGGAGTGACACCAGCGAGGAATTCCTCTACTACTTAGAGATGCTTTTGGGCTATATCCCCGAAAAAGATTTTGTGGCTTGGTGTTTGTCCATTGACAAAGAAGAAAAGGAATTTCTAACCTCGGACTTGGACTTTCTCGACGACGAGGCCGACGATAAGGTTGGAGACTCCGATGGCGAGTTTCTCACCGAAGAAGACGGCGAGTCGGAATATGCATATGACTCGGAATATGCATATGACAATGAGGTTAGAAACTCCGATGGCGAGTTTCTCACCGAAGAAGACGGCGAGTCGGAATATGCATATGACTCGGAATATGCATATGACAATGAGGTTAGAAACTCCGATGGCGAGTTTCTCACCGAAGAAGACGGCGAGTCGGAATATGCATATGACAATGAAGTTGGAGACTCCGATGGCGAGTTTCTCACCGAAGAAGACGACGAGTCTGACGAAGACGACGCGTCTGAATATGAATACGACGATGAGGTTGGAGACTACCAATTCGACTAGTTGTCCTTCTTATTTATGTCGATATTTTATTATACTGAAACATTAGAATAAAATATCGACATATTTTCTAGAGGGTTCGTTTTTGTCGGTGTCTTCTTCGTCTTCGTCGAGAAAGTCCAAGCCCTTTCGCCCCTTTACATACAAGGGAATGAGTATGTAAAGGGGTGGTTTTTCTATTCCACCTCTTAGAAAGAACTTACATCAATTGGCTTCAAATTTCATGTTATTCCGGAATCGGAAATAGACGATCAATTCCATCATTGCTAGAGCATCTATCTAATTCGATGAAGACTACGCCAATAATGTAATAGGATTTTTG